AGCGGCTTGATTGAACCAAGCCTCCGCAATTTCAGAATCTCCCTGTCGAATGGCCTGTTCTCCCCGGTCGGAATAGGCAGGTAAATTCCTTCCCTTAGAACCGTACTTGAGAGTTTCCTACCTCATACGGCTCAACAGTCAATTCTTTTGCTGTCCCATATTTAAMATAATTTACCATATCTAATCTAATTGAATGAAATTTCTCATAGATCTAGCCCATTTTTTTTCTCGAGTTAAGCAAAAGAGGTTAATTATATAAGTTTCAAACTTCAATTTTGCTGAATAATTAAATAAGTTTTATCTTTTCTCCCACCTTCAGAAGAATAAAGCAGAGGCATTCCACTATCGTTACAATTTTCTGAAAGATAACTATCTCGGTTTCATCTAGAAATTTATATAGAATCCTTGAAAAAGACTTTCCTTCATAAGAAAGAAAAGACTTACTGTCTTTGGGATCTGATGCTACACCGCTGCTCAATATCGTAGGGGATCCACCCTATTACATAAGTGGATTCCTTCATTTTGATCTTATATCATGATATAAGTAAGCAGTTTTTATTGTATCGGCCAAAAACCTGACTAATTGATCTTTACGGTGCTTCTTCTATCAATTAGATCCTTTATCCATAGAATAAAGTATCTAGGCATACCTATTTCTTCATATTTCTACTTCTATGAAGTTTCTTTCTTTGCTACAGCTGATACAAATCGTTAGTTTGGACAATACATATGTAGAAAGCCTATTTTTTTTAGTATTTATTAGCGTTAGCGAATTTCCTCTTTTTTTTTCTTTCTATAGTGGAGATAGTCGCACGTAATGACAGATCACAGCCATATTATTAAAAGCTTGTGGTAAGAACGGGTTTCGTTCTAGTGCCCGAAAATAATATTCCAAAGCTTTCGTATGTTCTCCGTTCCTTGTGTGGATAAGACCTATGTTATAGAGTATATAACTTCGATCATAGGGATCGATTTCTAGTCGCATAGCTTCATAATAATTCTGTAGAGCTTCCGCATAATTTCCTTCGGATTGAGCCGACATCCGTTACGGTCGTTCGTTATTCCATTCAAAGAATCTCCGTTCCAGAACCGTACGTGAGATTCTCATCTCATACGGCTCCCCCTTTATGTGATGCGCATAATGAGATGAGCATAATACATGAAATCAAAAAAGATTGAAATACTCTCATTATGAACTGATGGGACTAGCGTTTTTACAAAAAATCTCTAGCCAACCTTCCTGTAAAAGATCTTTTCTTAACATCAAGCATGTTGTTACTAGATAAAAATGGTAACTCTAACAATTTATTTGTCCTCAACGCCTCTAAATTTCCAGGAATTAGTCACTTCAACAGTCTTCGATGGTTATACAGGTATCCAAAATACAAACGAGATGGATGTTTGTTGTCCCAACCATTTTTATAAGTTCCGATCCCGATAAGGAAAAGGGATAATTTATAACAAAGTTTTCGTGTTGTTGATTCCTAGGTGTAGTGCTTCTTCCCCTCTGCTACCTATTTTTACTAGTGGATATTTTTACTAGTGGAGTAGGGTTGACTTAATCCATAGGTTACACCTTTCGCTCAATACTAGAATCGACAATTAAAGCATCTGAGGTTACATTAATCGGGGATACACGACAGAAGGCATTTTTTTTTTTTTAATGGAAATTGCACCTCCAAGAAGCGTAGATTTATTTCAATTATTGTTTTCTTTCTATCCCGAATAATGTGTCTTTCTACTAAGACGGAGAGCGGTAAAGAAAATAAAAAAAAAAAAAAATCAAATCGCACCATCTCTGTAATAGGTGAATGCCTCTTTTTCCCCGGAAGTTGTCGGAATTATTCGTAATAAGATATTGGCTACAATTGAAAAGGTCTTATCGATAAAATTTCCATTTATCCCAGATCTAGGCATCGGTAACAACCCCATTCTATAATTTCTTTTAATTACCTCTCGTGAGAAAATGATCCCACAAACAAAGGAATTGCATAGTACGAAATAACATAAAAACGGATTCATTAAAAAATCCTACTCGATATTCAAATTGTTTCTTTTTGATTTCACAGGAATCAATAAAACATAAGAAATATTTCAATCCTGTTCAATTTCATCCAAATGTAGTAGGATCAGAATGAAGAGAACCATTCTGATTTCAGCGAAGTTGAAGAATAAAATAATTTTATTTATCTTACAGATTGGGGTAATTCTAGAAGTTTTTTGATTGAATTATGATCCAATCCAAAGAGCAAAAAGAATCGAATAATTATTCTATGATTCATAAATTTTGACTAGATCTATGTATGGGATAAGCAGTTGTTGGTTAAAAATCGAAAACTGTAAAAGTCGAATTTTTATAAAAAATGGAATCATAGTTTAAAAAACTAAATAGAATCATGAGCTAAAAGTATCCATTAAACATAGTTAAAAAAAATTATTTTTATAGTTAGAATTGGTTGGACGTGCCTATCAAAAAAAAAATTGAATATGAATGACTCAC